AAAAGCAGTTTTGGTAATTGGGATATGTTTTGTTAAACCCCCCATATAAACCATATTTTGACTTTTATTTGGAGAATATCCAACAAGAGTTTCCATTGAATGAATAACGGATCCGGATCCTAAAAATAATAATGCTTTCGAATAAGCATGAGTAATCAAATGAAATAAAGCACTTCGATAAGACCCCATACCTAGAGCTAACATCATATAACCCAATTGAGACATTGTGGAATAGGCTAAACCTCTCTTAATGTCTTTTTGAGCAAGGGCAAAAGTAGCCCCGAATAATATTGTTATTACTCCTACCAAAGAGATGAAATTCATTATGTGAGGGATGACTATGAAAAGAGGAATAAGCCGAGCTACAAGAAAAATGCCCGCAGCTACCATAGTAGCAGCATGTATAAGAGCCGAAATCGGAGTAGGCCCCTCCATGGCATCCGGTAACCATACATGAAGGGGAAATTGTGCAGATTTAGCAACCGCACCGGAAAATAATAGAACGGCACAGAAAGTAACAAATAAAAAATTGACTTCATTATTATTATTAGAAATCAAGTTATTGAATATTTTGAATAAATCTCTAAATTCGAAACTCCCTGTTATCCAATAAAAACCTAAAATTCCTAATAATAAACCAAAATCCCCAACACGATTAGTTACAAATGCCTTTTGGCAAGCATTTGCAGCAACAGGCCGTGTGAACCAAAACCCTATTAATAGATATGAACACATTCCTACCAATTCCCAAAAAATATAAATTTGTATCAAATTAGAACTAGTAACTAATCCTAACATAGAAGTACTGAAAAAACTCATATAAGCATAAAATCTCAAATATCCTTGATCATACGACATATAATTATCACTATAAATAAGAACCATAATTCCAATAGTAGTGATTAATATTGACATAATAGAAGTAAGCGGGTCGATCAAGTAACCGAATTCTAAAGAAAAATCATTATTAATGATCCAAGACCATACATATTGATAGATAGAACTGCCATTTATTTGCTGAATAAACAGATTGATCGAAAAAATCATGACTATACTTAACAAAAAAACACTTTGAAAAGCCCACATACGGCGAAGACTTTTTGTTGCCGACGGAAAAAGAAGAAGTCCCGCTCCTATTAACATAGGAACTGGAAGTGGAAGGAAAGGTATTATCCACGAATATTGATATGTCTGTTCCATAAAAAAGTTTTTTATTCTTAATTGATTGTTTCCGATTTACCGGATCCTACCCCCTTTCAATTTCAAAACAATTCAAAACAAAAGGGGTCAATAAAAAAATCAAGAGATGTACTAACTTAAAGATATTTTTCGAATTTTATATATTATCTGGGTCTTTCCAAATTAAATATTAAAATAAAGAAGTTACAATTGGGCAAATGATATGACCTACTTGCTCATAAAAAGCGAATTTAGTTAATAACTAAGATTTGTTTATACAAATTTAGTTATTAACTAAGATTTTTCTTAAAATAACGAAAATACAAAATTTCATTATTATTAAATCACTTTATATTCATAAATTAATGATAAAAAATTACACTAAAAAGAAATCTGATATGAATCGATATGAATCATAGGATTAACTAAGGTACAATTTTTGTACAAATCTCGCTTTTTAGTCAGTTTGTTCCAAATCATTAACTAGTTTCAGTATGAAACTGATTGATTAGTTTCCGTTTCAATAAAAAACATTTATAGGAAACGCTATAATATCTAACATTTTATATTTTCTATAAGATTTAAAGATTTATTTTTATATTTATCAAAAAAGGGGGTAAAATAAAATCAAATTTAATAAAAAAATAACGAAGATTTTTTTTAACAAAACGTGTATCTTTTAACGGATTCATTACTTTAATTACTAGTTTGATTCGAATTTTAAAATGGAATTTCGAAGTATTCTTTACTCAAGTTTGACCAATTAATAGAAAAAATTAAAGTTTTCATTAGGCTTTTCATTAGGCAATGGGTTCTTAAAGGGTTCTTAAATCCTTCGGTCTATTTTATGTAGAAAACAAAATTTAATTATATTTTTATAGTAAGATTTTGTACGATTTTCGCATATTTTTTATCTATATATATATATATATATTTTTTTTTGTTTTCTCTAGATAATATATATTATATTATCTAATTATTCTCTAGAAAATAACTAGATAATGAATATATTCGTTTTGACCAATAGATGTCTTTCACATCCAACTATAACAACGAGTAACCTCTTAATTTTTAAATGGCAGTTCCAAAAAAACGTACTTCTCTATCAAAAAAGCGTATTCGTAAAAATATTTGGAAAGGGAAGGGATATTGGGCAGCCTTAAAAGCGTTGTCATTAGGTAAATCTCTTTCTACCGGAAACTCAAAAAGTTTTTTTGTGCGACAAAAAAAGTCATAAAATAAAACATTGGAATAATCCGAATATAAAAACAGGCCCATTTCATTCTTAATAGGAAATCAACAAACCTATTGTTTGTGGCTA